TTTTTTCACAGTAGCAGGATCACTATAACTGACTCCATTGAGTTCGCCGCCATAGAACTCAACGGTTACACCTACTTGTTCAACACTATACTTAGATTCTGCCCTTCTAAAAGGAACATCCGCTCTAACAATTCCGTCGCCGTCTACCAAAACGACCGGGAATGTTTCAAAAAAAGTGGGCATACGCCGTACAAAAAGCTCACGTCCTTCTTTATCTCTAAAGATAGGGTGTCCTAACCACCCAACCGCTATTCCATCTCCGCTATCCATTGAGCCTGCCCTGAATAATCCTCCTTTTGCCGGATTATTGCCGATATAATCATAAAAAGCCAATTTTTCAGGAATTTTAGACCAGGCTTCTGATAAACTTTGATTTTCTGCTAGCCCGGCGCTAACTCTTCGATATATCTCTTGCTGGAAGTAACCCTGATCCCATTGATAACGAGTGGGACCAAATAATTCGATGGGGGTAGTTGCTGAACCATACCACATAGTTCCAGCAACTACAAAAGCTGCAAAAAAGACAGCCGCGATACTACTGGAGAGTACGGTTTCAATATTTCCCATACGTAATCCTTTGTATAGACGTTGTGGCGGTCGAACGCTAAGATGGAATAGACCCGCTAATATGCCCAATGTACCGGCTGCAATATGATGAGAAGCTATTCCTCCCGGAACAAAAGGATCAAAACCCTCCACGCCCCACGCCGGATTTACAGGTTGTACTTTTCCCGTTAGTCCGTAAGGATCAGACACCCATATTCCAGGACCATACAGGCCTGTTACATGAAATGCACCAAAACCAAAGCAAGCCACCCCGGAGAGAAATAAATGAATTCCAAAGATCTTGGGCAAATCCAAAGAAGGTTTTCCTGTACGTTCATCAGAAAATATTTCTAGATCCCAATAGACCCAATGCCAGATAGCTGCCAAAAAGCATAAGCCAGAAAATAAAATATGTGCCCCAGCTACACCTTCGTAACTCCAAACCCCTGTATTCGTTACAGTCCCTCCTGTGATACTCCAACCCCCCCACGAATTGGTTATTCCTAAACGAGTCATGAAGGGTATAACGAACATACCTTGTCTCCACATTGGATCAAGAACGGGGTCAGAAGGATCAAAAACTGCTAATTCATAGAGAGCCATCGAACCCGCCCAACCAGCAACCAGAGCTGTATGCATTATATGAACGGAAAGCAATCGGCCGGGATCATTCAATACAACGGTATGAACACGATACCAAGGCAAACCCATGGAAAATACCCCTTTATCAAAGAAAAATAAACACTACGTAACTTTATTGCATTGGAATATACTATGACTATGCTGCGGACTTCCCCTGTTCAGTGGATTATTTCCTAACAAGGGTTGTTTATTCTATATTCTATTGTGTTCCAAATAATGGAAGAATTCTGTTCGTAAGAACAAAGAGAAGCAGATTTATTCTATACTCGATAAGCACCAATACGCAATGGTGGATTGATACCACTTTCTATGAGTAAATGCGTTTATCATTCGAAGGGCCTGCTCGTAAAAAATTTCCTTTCTTTTTTTTTTCTTTCTGAATTTTGCTAATCTATGGATAAAATAAATATGATAAAGACAATATTCTAAAGACAATAAAACCACATTATTACGTTTCCACATCAAAGTGAAATATAGGATTTAGTTCTTTTTTCTTTCAATTTATGCCTATTGGTGTTCCAAAAGTACCTTTCCGAAGTCCTGGAGAGGAAGATGCATCTTGGGTTGACGTATAGTGCGACTTGTGAGATATATTGGGTCATATGGGATTTCCCCGTTCTCTCCCCCGATCGAGATATCCTCTGTTTCGCCCAAGAAGTCGAAATGGAATCATCCATAAATTGGAGCGTGAAGTGCAATTAGATGCATTGTTTGGAGGAATTCATAGTACTATTATCAATTCGAATAATTTATGGTTGACTTTGATTGGACTAAAAAAATGAAGTATCCAGGCTCCGTTTAGAAAAAACCCAATTGGTAATATATCTAGGATTACTACGTGTATCCTAAATGATTCCTGTTTGTTATTTGGAAAGTCATACCAAAAAGAAATGGTGGTGAGAAGATTTGTCCTATATGTGCAAATCAAAACGGGGTGAATCTTTACCCGGAGTAGAGCATAAACCTAAAAAGATGAAAGAGGCCCATTCAGGAACAAGAAAAGACCGTCGTGATTTGGATTGAATCTCGATGAAACAATACATCAATGAAAAGTGAATTCGATAAGTTTTTCTATTATATAATAAAGAAGAAAAAAAATTCGTCTTTATTGAAAAATCGAAGAAAAAGCCCTTAATCTATACATTGATTCTTTTTTTTTTTTTCGCTATTTTTTTTTGAACCGTATGCACCAAAAGATGCATGTACGGTTCCTAAGGGATACAATTTTGCCCTACTCAACCGACTTTATCGAGAAAGATTACTTTTTTTAGGCCAAGAAGTTGATAGCGAGATCTCGAATCAACTTATTGGTCTTATGGTATATCTCAGTATCGAGGATGATACCAAAGATCTGTATTTGTTTATAAACTCTCCTGGCGGATGGGTAATACCCGGAGTCGCTATTTATGATACTATGCAATTTGTGCGACCAGAGGTCCATACAATATGCATGGGATTAGCCGCGTCAATGGGATCTTTTATCCTGGTTGGAGGAGAAATTACCAAACGTCTAGCATTCCCTCACGCTTGGCGCCAATGGGGTTTTTTATTTGAGAGAAAAAGTAAAACTATGCCTTCGCCATATGAATATTAAGTAATAATAGCATGGCACTTCGAATTCGATATGAAAAATTTTTGCATTGTTTTTTTTGAAAAGATTCGATTATGTATCGAGAGAGTAGTATGAGATAAAAGATATTTCCGATTTTCTCTTATCTATCGGAAGTCCAATTCAGCGTTACAAACTTGGTTGTTTTCACACCGAAAGTCTCTTAACAATTTTTAAGTTATAAAAAAAAGAGTGCAAAAAAACCAAAATTTTCCCTTTTTGGTTGGATCAAAAAGAAACTTTGGGATTGCTGAATCAAAGAAAAAAAATCCATTTTCAAATAGAAAAGCAACGGAGCCATCATAGTATTTTTGAACTCCTCCAAAAGGAAGGGTGGCAATTTGACCATTTACCCTCCTGGGGCTGATAGATTCTATTTTTATCTGGAAAGTAAGGGTCAATTTTATTGTATAGCCGTATGCAATGCACAAAAGATGATGCCCGTACGGTTGTTCAATTCTATCTTTTTTTCCTATTATTCTTGATCTTCCTTTTCTATTCCTTTCATCACATCAGATAGAGAAACCTTCTATCATCAGGGTAATGATCCATCAACCCGCGAGTTCCTTTTATGAAGCGCAGACGGGAGAATTTATCCTGGAAGCGGAAGAACTGCTTAAACTACGCGAAACCCTCACAAGGGTTTATGTACAAAGGACGGGCAAACCTTTATGGGTTGTATCTGAAGACATGGAAAGAGACGTTTTTATGTCAGCAACAGAAGCCCAAGCTTATGGAATTGTTGATCTTGTAGCAGTTGAATGAAAAAAAAAAAGGATTTTGTGAAAATCCGTGATGTGATATTTTATCTCCGAGTTTAACTATTAAATAAAAAAATTCATAATCATCCGGTTAGGATCAATCTAAACCAGCCCATTATGTATATATTCAACATGCCAACCATTAAACAACTTATTAGAAATACAAGACAGCCCATTCGAAATGTCACGAAATCCCCCGCTCTTGGGGGATGCCCTCAGCGTCGAGGAACATGTACTAGGGTGTATGTGCGACTCGTTTAGATCATGAGCTGATACAAAAAAGCAAGAAACCGCTTCCAGTATGAATGATTAGTCCAGTGAACGGGATCGAATGGAAGAAGGAACTCCATTTACTATCTACTTACTATCTAAAAATAAGCCACTTGATCCCTCTATTGTGTATAAAATTTATGGTTTCCGCTGGTGCAAATCCAATCACCTGAATTTAAGATGAGAAACAATTCTCCATTGGTAGCAAATCGTTATCCATTAAGCGGAGGAAATCTTATTGAAATTCAAAAAAAACATAAAAATGAAGTTCTCGCTCGGTCAAGAACGGACTACGAGGGTCAGCTACCCAGCGAAATTTCATAATTCAATACCGTTACTGTATAGGCGGGTCTTATTGTGAAAGACCTGTTACTGGATAATTCATGAGTAGAGCCAAAGAATGTGATGCGAACTATACAAGTTACCAATAACATTGATGAAATATTAAATAAATGAAGTAAAGGCTCCGGTGTATAGAGAAGACCTCACCGTTTAAGAAGTAACCATAGAAACGAGGAAACCCACTATTTCTTTATCTATTTAATTTCTATTTCTTTTAAAATACCAAAAAAATAAAAAAATCGTGGTTGGGGAGGTTATAGTAGCCAAAGCCATTGGAATTTGTATTTTATACATTGGAAAAATCCGTTTGGTTATTAATAGACCAGGACGGGTAAAAGAATAACTGAAAGAAATGAAATCAATTAGTTATTTGTCAAAATTTTATTTATTCAATGACCAGAATTAAACGCGGATATATAGCCCGGAGGCGTAGAAAAAAAATTCGTTTATTTGCATCAAGTTTTCGGGGGTCTCATTCAAGACTTACTCGAACTATTACTCAACAGAAAATAAGAGCTTTGGTTTCGGCTCATCGGGATAGGGATAAGCAAAAGAGAAATTTTCGTCGTTTGTGGATCACTCGGATAAACGCAGTAATTCGAGAAGGGAGAGTATTCTATAGTTATAGTAAATTAATACATGATCTATACAAGAAGCAGTTGCTTCTTAATCGTAAAATATTGGCCCAAATGGCTATATCAAATAGGAATTGTCTTTATATGATTTCCAACGAAATAAGAAAAAAAGTAGATTGGAAAGAATACACCGGAATAATTTAAATGGAGTTCCCCGGAGAATGAACTCCGGGAAGGTGGGGTCAAAATGACTAT